TATATCATCAGGGTAATGATCCATCAACCTGCTGGTTCTTTTTCTGAAGTAGCAACGGGAGAATTCATCCTGGAAGTGGGAGAACTGCTGAAACTACGTGAAACCCTGACAAGGGTTTATGTACAAAGAACGGGCAAACCCCTATGGGTTGTCTCCGAAGACATGGAAAGAGATGTTTTTATGTCAGCAACAGAGGCCCAAGCTTATGGAATTGTTGATCTTGTAGCGGTTGAATGACAATAGCCTGGATTTCGAATCAATTCGTGATTTTAAATTACCCCTGCCGAGTTTCATATTAATATATTATGACTTTGATTTACTATTCTATTCAATAAAAGGAATTCATAATAATGCGGTTAGGATCGATCTAAACCAGTCCATTATGTATATGATTCAACATGCCAACGATTAAACAACTTATTAGAAATACAAGACAGCCAATTAGAAATGTCACAAAATCCCCCGCGCTTCGGGGATGCCCTCAGCGTCGAGGAACATGTACTAGGGTGTATGTGCGACTCGTTCAGATCATGAACTAGAACAAAGGAAAGAGAGCCACGTTCGAATATCAATGATCAAATAGGATAGAACGGAAAACGAACTACATTTTCTATATAAAAATAAGAAAATGGAGCATATCCCTTTTATTGTGTATGAAATTTATGGTTTCTATTGGTGTAAATCCACTCACCTCAATTCAAGATGAGAAGCAATTCTCCATTGGTAGCAAATGGTTATCCATTAAGCGGAGGAAATCTTAGTTAATATAGACCCCTCTTGCAAGAACGGACTAACAGGGTCAGCTACCCAGCCAACCTTCATAATTAAATACCGTTACTGTATAGGTAGAGCTCGTTGTGAAAGACCTATTACTGGATAATTCATGGGTAGAGCCGAAGAATGTGAACTATACAAGTTAGCAATAACATTGATTAAATGAAGTAAAGGCTCCGGTGTATAGAGAAGACCTCACCGTTTAAGAAGTAACCATAGAAACGATGGAATCCACTATTTCTTTATCATTGCTATTTTTTTTTTATTTTTAATACTTAGTATAGTACAATTTCGTATTTCGAGGCGAAACGCCTATAAAAAAGAAAAAATCGTGGTTGGGAAGGTTATAGTAGCCAAAGCCGTTGGAATTTTTAGTTTATACATTGGAAAAATCCGTTTTGTTATTAATATACTAGGAAAGGGGCAAAAGAATAACTGAAAGAAAGGAAATCTATTAGTTATTCGTGAAAGTTTCATTTATTCAATGACCAGAATTAGACGGGGATATATCGCTCGGAGACGTAGAACAAAAATTCGTTTATTTGCATCAAGCTTTCGGGGGGCTCATTCAAGACTTACTCGAACTATTACTCAACAAAAAATAAGAGCTTTGGTTTCGGCTCATCGGGATAGGGATAAGCAAAAAATCAATTTTCGTCGTTTGTGGATCACTCGAATAAATGCAGCAATTCGTGAAAGGGGGGTATGCTATAGTTATAGTAGATTAATAAACGGTCTGTACAAGAGACAGTTGCTTCTTAATCGTAAAATACTTGCACAAATAGCTATATCAAATAGGAATTGTCTTTATATGATTTCCAATGAGATCATAAAAGAAGTAGGTTGGAAGGAATCCACCGGTTAAACGGAGTTGCCCGGAGAATGAACTCCGGGAAGGTCGAATAAAAATGAATAGAATATGATAAAATATGAGAAAGTAGTCAAAATAAATATGAATCAACAAGTTAAATAAAAAAATTTATTCTTCCCAGATTATTATTTGTTTTCTTACGACACGAGAATTCAATCCGGATTCTTGGATTTTTCCAACAAAATATAAATCCCCGTTTGAGTTCGGATGGGAATTCAAATTCAAGTGAAGAAAGAGTAAACCTATCTTTTTCTGGCTCTAAGACTAGGAGTTCTAGTGGTCGACTCGGTTCTTTCAAATTGTTTCTCATTATTAAGAAAAGGTAACAAAGATAAAATACGAGCTTGTTTTATAGCAATAGTAATTAATCGTTGTTGTTTCAAGGTCAATCTATTCACTCGTCTAGATAATATTTTTCCCTGTTCACTAATAAATCGACTAATTAAACTCATGTTTTTATAATCAATTCGATCCCCCGATTGGATCGGGGGCAAACGCCTACGAAAAGATCGCTTGGATTTAAGAAAAGTTCGCTTGGATTTATCCATGGTTTGGTTAGTTTATTTCTTATCCCTAAAATCCTATTTCAGCCGTATCTCTAATTAGAATAAAAAAATAGGATTTGGTTTTTTTATAATTATCTTTAACTATGTTAAATATGTTATATATATAATGTCATTTTTTCCTTTTCCTTGTAAGATAGATAAGGGCGCAGGTGCTCGGTTCGATCTATTTCTTTACCTCCCCGTGAATCGTATGTTTGTAACAATATGGACAGAATTTTCGCAACTCCAATCGATTAGGCGTATTGTGCCGGTTCTTTTGAGTAATATATCTGGAAATGCCCGTTGATGC